TGCATAAACAAAAGAAAAATAAATCTGATTCTAAGTTGTGAAGCAAAGAAGAAAGATGTGGATAAACGGAAGGGTGAAAGAAGGGGAGAAAAAACAAAAACAACGATATAAAATTCCATCCAATATGTAAGGTTTATGAGTCATCTCATAAAAAAGCAATGTAATAAAGCATCAATCAATATGGATTCATAAAAAAGAAAACGAATCCGTTCATAGAACAAAAAAAATAAGAGCTTCGAGCCAATAAAGACTAAGGAAATTGGCTAAAGAAAAAATTTCATTATGAGCTCCGTTGTAGAAATCAGACCTAACCATTAAGTAAGAAGCGATGGGAACGATGGAACCTGTGAATCCAAATCTATTGAAAACAGACTCATTGATCGGGATGGCGAAACAAACCAGAGACTAATTCCTTCATCTATTGGGAAAATAAAAGTCATGAGTTAACCCTACAACTAAAATAGCGACGAAAAGAGTCAATATTCGCCCGTGAAAACTTTATCTTCTTGGATTGATAATTTTTGCTCAATCCAATAGGATAAAAAGCAAAACAAAACAAATATCCGTTAGAACATAAAAAAATAATATTATATTTAATATTTAAAAATATTAATATGCTTAGTTAGCTAAAAAAGCAAGATATACAAATGAATAATAGACATTTTGAAAATTTTATTATTCGCGAGGAGCTGGATGAGAAGAAACTCTCATGTCCAGTTCTGTAGTAGAGATGGAATTCAGAACCAACCATCAACTATAACCCCAAAAGAACCAGATTCCGTAAACAACATAGAGGAAGAATGAAGGGAATATCTTATCGAGGTAATCATATTTCTTTCGGTAAATACGCTCTTCAGGCACTTGAACCTGCTTGGATCACGTCTAGACAAATAGAAGCAGGTCGACGAGCAATGACACGAAATGCACGCCGCGGTGGAAAAATATGGGTACGTATATTTCCAGACAAACCGGTTACAGTAAGACCCGCAGAAACACGTATGGGTTCGGGGAAAGGATCCCCTGAATATTGGGTAGCTGTTGTTAAACCAGGTCGAATACTTTATGAAATGGGTGGAGTTACAGAAAATATAGCCAGAAGGGCGATTTCAATAGCATCGTCCAAAATGCCTATACGAACTCAATTCATTATTTCGGGTTGACAAATAATAAAAACCAAGGTCTTGGGGATAAAAAAACAATAACAGGTGCCGGTTTCTTTCTTTGGACAAACAATATTTTTTTTTTCTTCACTCTTTGCTTTGCATTGAAAGAATAGATTATAAAAAAATGATATGATTCAACCCCAGACCCTTTTGAATGTAGCGGATAACAGCGGGGCTCGAGAATTGATGTGTATTCGAATCATAGGAGCTAGCAATCGTCGATATGCTCATATCGGTGACGTTATTGTTGCTGTGATCAAAGACGCAGTGCCAAATATGCCCCTAGCAAGATCAGAGGTGGTCAGAGCTGTAATTGTACGTACTTGTAAAGAACTCAAACGTGATAACGGTATGATAATACGATATAATGACAATGCTGCGGTTGTCATTGACCAAGAAGGAAACCCCAAAGGAACTCGAATTTTTGGTGCAATTGCCCGGGAATTGAGACAGTTAAATTTTACTAAAATAGTTTCATTAGCTCCGGAGGTATTGTAAGGTCTTCTAAAATAAGATAATACCATCGTATGGTTATAGTAAAGTATTTGAAAGAAAGAGATTAAGAAATAGATTCAGAATTTTTAGTAGATTGTGTCTCACGCATATGCCTTTAATTTGAATTTAAATTCATAAAAAAATAAGTAAAAAAAAAACATGTTGATTATATCAAAATTGGGGAGCACCAAGAAATTTAATTCACCATGGGTAGGGATATTATTGCTGACATAATAACTTCTATACGAAATGCTGATATGGATAGAAAAAGGGTGGTTCGAATAGCATATACTAATATCACTGAAAATATTGTTAAAATACTTTTACGAGAAGGTTTTATCGAAAACGTGAGAAAACATAAAGAAAGCAAAAAATATTTTTTGGTTTTAACCCTACGGCATAGAAAGAATAGGAAAGGGTCTTATATAAAATTTTTAAATTTAAAACGGATCAGCCGGTCTGGTCTCCGAATCTATTCGAACTACCAACGAATTCCTAGAATTTTAGGTGGGATGGGAATTGTAATTATTTCTACTTCTCGAGGTATAATGACAGACCGAGAGGCTCGACTAGAACGAATTGGTGGAGAAGTCTTGTGTTATATATGGTAATCCTTCTAATATACGAATTGGGTCCAAAACTTCTTATTTGTGAAAACAAAAAGAAAAGGGGCGGGTTGTCTAATATCGTTCCTCCTCCATCAATTGATACTTCAAGGAGGCTTTACCTGTAATGAAAGAACAAAAATGGATTCATGAAGGTTTAATTACTGAATCCCTTCCCAACGGTATGTTCCGGATTCGCTTAGATAATCAAGATATGATTCTAGGTTATGTTTCGGG